TCAAACTGAAAGAAGAAAAATCGTTTGATTTAGGAAATACCTATTTGAATTTTTTTTTTTGAGTCCGGTTGCGAAGTCTGAATAGTAAATAGTAGGTATGAATCATAGTTCAAATATTTCTTTTCTTGATCTATTCTATATATTCCGTGCTCCAGATACTAGAATAAATATCCGACGAGGTAGAATCATCTTGATAGAGATGACAGGCCCATTTTCTGTATTATCAATAGGATCAATTATAACAAGTCACACACTCATATTCCGGAAATACCGAAACAAATAAATCTCACGGTCGAACTACCAGAATGGTCTAGAAATCCGAGTCTTTCTTAAGTAAAGTAATTTTTTTGATTGAAAAACTAGGACTTTATAGTTTAGTTCTTATGAACCTAACTCATTGAAATTCCATCCAGTAAAACGGAAGAATTATAAATTTCCAAAATAATAGATAGGAATATCGCAAATAGAGCCATTGCGACCCCCATAAGTGGTGTAGTCCCCCAGCCCGGTGCTACTTTACCATATTCCGAATTCAATGGTTTCAATAAATTCCCTACAGTAGTTCGTCTTGGCCCAGATCTAGAACTACCCTCAACGGTTTGTGTAGCCATAAAATACTATTCCTTGGTTGAGATCTGTTGACTTTGTATACCATTTCGTTGTAGTTGTAAATAAACGATCTTATCATAGATCCATTGTGATCTTGAAATTATCTAAAAATGGAAACAGCAACCCTAGTCGCCATCTCCATATCTGGTTTACTTGTAAGCTTTACTGGGTACGCCTTATATACCGCTTTTGGGCAACCCTCTCAACAACTAAGAGATCCATTCGAAGAACACGGGGACTAGTTGAAGTAATGAGTCTCCCATATTGGGAGGCTCATTACTTCAATTGAGATAATGAAAAATTATTTCATTTTTTTAGTTTTAGTCGGAACCTTAGGCGGTTCTCGAAAAAAGATAGCGAAAAAAATTATCCCTAAAGTCGAGACTAAAAGGAATGTATAAACCAATGCTTCCATAGATTCGATCGTGGTTTACAATTATAGCTTCCACACCTATTCATTTGGGATCATTTACCATATAAAGAAAAGTAAAGAGTCAAAGAATAAATGGTGATTCAAATCAAGATTTCTCCGGTACCTTATGTCAAATCAAAAAAAATAGAGGCGAAAGATACCAGAGCAATGTTGTATCAGACTACTTGTCTCCTTGTAGTTGGATCCCCAAGTTTTTGAAATGTTCCAAATTCCACTTGAGCATCCAAATCTGGATCAATACCAGCAAAAACATCTCTGAACAAGGTTCTAGCACCATGCCAAATGTGTCCAAAAAAGAAGAGCAAAGCAAACGTAGCATGCCCAAAAGTGAACCAACCCCTTGGACTGCTACGAAAAACACCATCGGATTTCAAAGTAGCCCGATCTAATTCAAAAATTTCACCTAATTGGGCACGTCTAGCGTATTTTTTTACAGTAGCAGGATCACCATAACTAACTCCATTGAGTTCACCACCATAGAACTCGACAGTTACACCTACTTGTTCAACACTATACTTTGATTCTGCCCTTCTAAAAGGAACATCGGCTCTCACAATTCCGTCTCCATCTACTAAAACTACCGGAAATGTTTCAAAAAAAGTAGGCATACGACGTACAAAAAGCTCGCGCCCTTCTTTATCTCTAAAGACGGGGTGTCCTAACCATCCAACAGCTATTCCATCCCCGTTGTCCATTGAGCCTGCTCTGAATAATCCCCCTTTTGCCGGATTATTACCAATGTAATCATAAAAAGCTAATTTTTCGGGAATTTTAGACCAAGCTTCCGATAAACTCAGATTTTCGGCTAGTCCGGCGCTAACTCTTCGATATATTTCTTGCTGAAAGTATCCCTGATCCCACTGATAACGAGTGGGACCAAATAATTCGATTGGGGTAGTTGCTGAACCATACCACATAGTTCCAGCAACAACGAAAGCTGCAAAAAAAACAGCAGCGATACTACTAGAAAGTACAGTTTCAATATTTCCCATACGTAATCCTTTGTATAGACGTTGAGGCGGACGGACACTAAGATGGAATAGACCTGCTAATATGCCCAATGTACCCGCTGCAATATGATGAGAGGCTATTCCTCCCGGAACAAAAGGATCAAAACCTTCCGCGCCCCACGCTGGATTTACAGATTGTACTTTTCCAGTTAGTCCATAAGGATCGGACACCCATATTCCAGGACCATACAAACCTGTTACATGAAATGCGCCAAAGCCAAAGCAAGCCACCCCTGAGAGAAATAAATGAATTCCAAAGATCTTGGGCAAATCCAAAGAAGGTTTTCCCGTACGCTCATCACAGAATATTTCTAGATCCCAATACACCCAATGCCAGATAGCTGCCAAGAAGCACAAGCCAGAAAACACAATATGTGCCCCTGCAACACCTTCATAACTCCAAATACCCGGATTCGTTATAGTTCCTCCTGAAATACTCCAACCACCCCACGAATTGGTTATTCCTAAACGAGTCATGAAGGGTATAACGAACATACCTTGTCTCCACATTGGATCAAGAACAGGGTCAGAGGGATCAAAAACCGCTAATTCGTATAGAGCCATCGAACCGGCCCAACCAGAAACTAGAGCTGTATGCATTATATGGACAGAAAGCAATCGACCGGGATCATTCAATACGACAGTATGAACACGATACCAAGGCAAACCCATGGAAATACCCCTTTATCAAAGATAAATAGACACTATGTCACCTTATTTTATCGCATTGGAAAGGACTATACTATGTACCTAAGTACCTAACCTTTTCAGCGGATTCTGTATGAGAAAGAGTTAATATTTATTCCGTTCCATTGAAAATAACGGAACAATTCTGTTCATAAGAACAAAGAGAAGCAGATCTATTCTATACCCGATAAGTACCAATACGCAATGGGAGAATTGGTCCCATTTTGTGGGAACGAATGCATAGATACTTGTTTATCATTCGAACGATCGATTGCTCCGTTCGTTAAAATTTTTCTTTATTCATTCTATCTTACTCTATAAACCTTCCAATCAATCTATCTAGAAAATAGAATAAACAGAAAAAAGGATGAAGACAATAAACCCATTGTTACGTTTCCATATTAAAGTGAAGTATAGTACTTAATTTTTTTTTCTTTAATTTAATGCCCATTGGTGTTCCAAAAGTACCTTTTCGGAGTCCTGGAGAGGAAGATGCAGTTTGGGTTGACGTATAGTGCGACTTGTCAGACATATTGGGTCATATGGGATTTACCCGTTCTCTCCCCCGATCGAGATATCCTCTGTTTCGCCCAAGAAATATTGTATTGAGATTGAGTGAACCATCAATCATTTGGAGCGTGAAGTACAATTAGATCAATTTATATTGGGGATCAATATTATCAATTAGAAGAATTTATGGTTGACTTGGACTGATAAAATAAAGTCTCCAGGCTCCGCTCAGAAAATACCAAATTGGTAACAAGATAATATATGTACGATTACCACTTATATCATAAACGATTCTTATACTTACTATAGGAGCGATCTCAAACTGCCAACCAATGGAGTAGTATGATGAATACATCGAATAGTTTGGAGAAGACATGAAACAAATTGAAAAAGAAGTCGTAACAAAAAAAAGTGGTACTGAGATCATTTGCCCTATATGTACAAATAGAATTCGGGCAGATCTTTTCCCGGAGTAGAACAAACATGAACCTAAAAAAATTGAAAGGGCCCATTCAGTAACAATAAAATGACATCGTGATTTGAATCTCGATGAAACAATACATCAATGAGAGGTTAGTTCAATAAGTTCAGTAAATTCTTTTTTTTTTTTTATAGGTAAGGGAACAAAAACTCATCTTATGTTTTTTGAAAAATAGAAGAAGAAAACCCCCTTCATTAGAAAAACAAAAACCTGTTACAGAAAAAAAAAAAAAAAAGAAATAGAACTGGAATCGACACATTGATTCTTTTTTTTTCGCAATTTTATTTTTTGAACCGTATGCATCCAAAGGTGCACGTACGGTTCAAAAGGGAACCAATTTTGTCCTAATCAACCGACTTTATCGAGAAAGATTACTTTTTTTAGGACAAGAAGTTGATAGCGAGATCTCGAATCAACTTGTTGGTCTCATGGTATATCTCAGTATAGAAGATGATACTAGGGATCTTTATTTATTTATAAACTCTCCCGGCGGATGGGTAATACCAGGAATAGCTATTTATGATACTATGCAATTTGTGCCACCCGATGTGCATACAATATGCATGGGATTAGCCGCTTCAATGGGATCTTTCATTCTGGTCGGAGGAGAAATTACCAAACGTCTAGCATTCCCTCACGCTTGGCGCCAATGAGTTTTTTTATTTGAAAAAAAAAAGGAAGACTATGCCTTCCCATATTGAATATGAATAATAAGTAATAATAGCATGGCACTTCGAGTTCGATATGAGCAAACCATTATTGTTTTTTTCATAACATGAGATTTTATGTCGAGATAGTAGTATGAAACAGAGGTCATTTCGGATTTGATCTTATGTGTCGGGGGTACATTTCAGCGTCACAAACCATTCTTTTCCACACCAGAATTTTCTTTCTGATATTTATGTTATGAAAGAAAAAGTACAAAAATGAAAAAAAAAAAAAGATCATTTTTTTCCTTATTTGATCGTATCAGAAAGGAACTTTGGGATTGCTAAATCACAGACAAAATAAATATATAAAGCAACAGAACCATCATAGTATTTTTTTTACTCCTACGAAAGGAAGGGTGGTAAATGGATCATTCAACGATCTGGATCGGATGGATTCTATTTCTTTCTTCAATAGAATAGAAGAGAAGAAAAAGAAAAAGTAAATTCCATTGTAGAGCCGTATGCACAAAAGATGCCTGTACGGTTGTACAATTCTATTTTTTTTCTTATATTTTTTTTATCCCTTACTTTAGCCCAATCATGCAAGATAGAAGAACCGTTCATGATGTTATATCAATATCATCAGGGTTATGATTCACCAACCTGCTAGTTCTTTTTATGAAGCACAAGCAGGCGAATTTATCCTGGAAGCGGAAGAACTACTGAAACTTCGCGAAACCCTCACAAAGGTTTATGTACAAAGAACGGGTAATCCTTTATGGGTTGTATCCGAAGACATGGAAAGAGATGTTTTTATGTCAGCAACAGAAGCCCAAGTTCATGGCATTGTTGATCTTGTAGCGGTCGAAAATGAAAATACTAGGGATTTCATGTAAATCCATTTCAAACCATAATTCGAATTTTCTGCGATTTAATATTGAATAGAAAAAAAAAAAATTCATGATCATCAATCATCAGGTTAAGATCGATCTAAACCAACCCATTCCATTCTAGAATTCTATATATACATACGACATGCCAACTATTAAACAACTTATTAGAAACACAAGACAGCCAATAAGAAATGTCACGAAATCCCCCGCTCTTAGAGGATGTCCTCAGCGTCGAGGAACATGCACTAGGGTGTATGTGCGACTCGTTCAGATCATGAGTTCGAACAAATGAGACAATTTTACAGTATCAATGACCAGTACCAATGAATAGGATAGATAGAGAAGATCTATCATATACCTATATTGTGTTTGGAATTTATGGTTTACATTGGTGCAAATCCAATCACCTAGATTTGAGATGAAAAGCAATTCCCCATTGGGGGCAAATGGTTATCCATTAAGCGGAGGAAATGGTATTATAAGAAGCAAAAAGGTTATACTCCTATTCTTGAAAGAACGGACTAACAGGGTCAGCTACCTAGCCAACTTTCATAATTAAATGCCGTCACTGTATGGATAACTCTTATTGTGAAAAGAACTATTACTGTATAATTGATGGGTAGAGCCAAAGAGTGTGAACTATACAAGTTAACAATAACATTTGATAAAATGAAAGAAGAGGCTCCGGTGTATAGAGAGGACCTCACCGTTTAAAAAAAAAGTAACCATAGAAACGATGGAACCCACTATTTTTTTTATTTGGTATCGTTAGAATTTCTTATTTCCAGGTGAAATGCCTGGAAGGAATAAAAAATCGTGGTTGGGGAAAGTCATAGTAGCAAAAGCCATTGGAATTTATATTTTATATATCGGAATAATCCGTTTTGTTATTAATTGACGGGGGGTAAAGGATGACTGAAAGAAGAGAAATCAATTAGTTATTCATTAAGGTTTAATTTGATTCAATGACCAGAGTTAGACGAGGATATACAGCTCGGAAACGTCGAACAAAAATTCGTTTATTTGCATCAACCTTTATTGGGGCTCATTCAAGACTTACTCGAACGACTACTCAACAGAAAATGAGAGCTTTGGTTTCCTCTCATCGAGATAGAGGCAGGCAAAAGAGGGATTTTCGTAGTTTGTGGATCACTCGAATAAATGCAGTAATTCGTGAGAATAAGGTATTCTATAATTATAGTAGATTAATACCAAATCTGTACAAGAAGCAATTGCTTCTTAATCGTAAAATACTTGCGCAAATATCTATATCAAATAAGAATTGTCTTTACATGATTTCCAATAAGATTATCAAATAAAGGATATGATATTATAAAATATAATACAGAAATGATTGAAATTGAAACAGAATTCCCCGGAGAATGAACTCCGGGAAGATAGAATAAAAAAAATTAAGTAAGATAAGTAGTAGGAATGAACGAACATGTTTCAATAAAAAAAAAAAAGATTTCTTCTTCCCCCATTTGTTATTTCTTATAACAAAAGAAAAAAATCGGGATTCTAGGCCTTTTGAACAAAACATCAATCTGAGCTTGAGTTCCGATTGGAGTTTTGAGTCAATTGAGGAGTGTGTTTATTTATTTCTGGTTCTAGGACCAGTAGTTCTGGGGATCGACTCGGCTCTCTCAAATTGTTTCTCATTATTAAGAAAAGGTAACAAAGATAAAATACGAGCTTGTTTTATAGCAATAGTAATTAATCGTTGTTGTTTCAAGGTCAATTTATTCACCCGTCTAGATAATATTTTTCCTTGTTCACTAATAAATCGACTAATTAAACTCATGTTTCTATAATCGATTCGATCCCCCGATCCAATTGGGGACAAACGCCTACGAAAGGATCGCTTGTATTTACGAAAAGGTTGCTTGGATTTATCCATGGTTTATTCCTTATCTCTAAAATTCTATTTCTTTATTCATTTCAGATCTGACCGAAATAGGCTTTGATTCGCATCGTTTATATTATACATATCATATATAATACACATCATATGTATAGTATATATATATATATATGAAAATGAAATCGGGTTTGATTTGTATTGTATATATTATGTATATTATAATTGTTATATTATATGTGTTAAGTTAAATATGTTTATGTTAAGTTAAATATGTTAACTTAAATATGTTAAGTTCTTCCTCTTCCTGTTCCTTGGAAAGATCGCGCACACGTTCCGTTCCATCTATTTCTTTATTTCCCCATGAATCGTATGCTTGTGACAATAGTGACAAAATTTTCTCAATTCTAATCGACTGGATGTATTGTGTCGATTCTTTTGAGTAATATATCTAGAAATACCCGGCTTTTCTTTATTGACACCATTTCGGACACAACTGGTACATTCCAAAATAACTCTGACTCTGACATCTTTACCCTTGGCCATGAACCCCCTTTTGATTTGGATCGACTTAACTTCTTCTATTTTCGACCCGAACTGAAGAAGAATAAAAGAACAAAAAAATAAATAAGAAAATCAATAGAAGTTACTAACTTGAAATTAAATTTTCATTTCTAAAGCTAAAGATTTCGTTGTGTTGTATGTGTTGTAATTATATAATTACAATTAATATTAATAGAGTAATAGTAATAATTAATAATAAAGTAATAATTAAGTAATACAATTTCTTTCTAACTATCAATTATTCCTATCTTAAATCCCAATATTTCATTTAAGTATCTTCTTTCTATGCTATGATTTCGTGGATCCTGCCCTAGATCTGGATACACATTTCCGTTTCTGTTCCCCAAAATTCGATCTTAGATTCACCAGATTTTTGTCGAGGTTCAATACACTTTTTCTTTTTCTTTCCTTTCTATCCTCCTATCCTAAAGAACTGAAAAAAAAAAAGGAAGGGGCGAAATTTTAGTCACGTCACGTAGAATTGTATCCCTAATTTTCTTCATTTCTTCGCATCTTCATTTCTTCGCATATTAATAACTAGAATGAAAAAAAAGGGAATGACAAGGCATCTGGGAATAAACGATTAATTTCTATCAATAGACCTGCTAAAGACCCAAACCATAGAGTAGTTAGCACAGGTGCCACGGAAAGATATGTTTTTATATCTCGCATTGAAAATACTCCTTCTTTATTGTAATACATATATGTATGGTCAGATGTTGTAGTTCAAGATCATTTGTATTTTTTTTACTTTACGCGGAATTCCTAACTAAAATAGATATGTACAATGAACCAATAGATGAGATTTTCCTGTCCCTAAAAAAGAAAAAGATGACCCCTTCTTCCTGAGCATTTCCGATAAATTTTTATTTTTTTTTTATACGTTAGGTTTCAGATGTATAAAATTCTTTTATTATATGAAACCAAAGAAATGACAAGAAAATTGTATATAGATAGAGGGGAAAATAACAATGTGGAAAACAAGACAGGGATTTTGTACAATGACACTGTACAAGAACTTTAAAAAGGGATGTAGCGCAGCTTGGTAGCGCGTTTGTTTTGGGTACAAAATGTCACGGGTTCAAATCCTGTCATCCCTACCTATTACTTCTCTTATGGGCAGTAACGAGGGATTAATTAAGATCGATTGAAATTGGACATAATCTTTCATTTTTGCATGCTATACGTATGCAAGATATGTTTGGGGGTAAAAAAACCTTTTCTTTACACTACAGTCGTATCTCCTGTAATAAGAAAGCGCTCTTAGTTCAGTTCGGTAGAACGCGGGTCTCCAAAACCCGATGTCGTGGGTTCAAATCCTGCAGAGCGTGATTCCGTTTATGTTATGTCGAATCACAATAAAAAAACTTAACAAAAAAAAGTTTAATTGAAACTTGAATTTGACCTCCCGCAGGGAGGAGGTCAATCAAAAAAAATAAATGTTACTCAATCAAAGGTCCAACTGATCACCACGTCTGTATTGTAAATATGCAGTTACGAATAATCCCGCCAAAGTAATAGGAATTAGACCTAAGACGATTCCAAATAGAAAAACTTCAATCATTTCGGTTTTTTGAGGGGATAAAAAGATGAGTAAGATCTATCCCTAAATATTAATCTGAATTATCCGTGAATCTCAATAACCAAGAATTGGCAATTGATGTGGAAAGGAACCGTGGAACACCTGGAATCTCAGAGAAATATTCATTTTTATGAATTGTTCATTCAATTCATTTCAAATAAGTCGTATCTTATTCAAACCAATCAATAGAGCTGGGGTTATAGTTAAAGCAGCCAGTAGAAAACCGAAATAACTAGTTATAGTAGGCATGAAAGAGCTAAATTAGATATGTTCTTTTGTTACATATGTTGATAAAACACTTACCTAAGTTTCAATTTTCCCAGATACAACAGTAACGGTAATAAAAAACCAATTGACAGGATTAGTTTAGTTCAATTGAAAGTTCTTGATTCATCAGCTGTGACATCGATCGGTCCTGTGATTACGAATCGACAGATTCATTGTGCAATTCGTGAGTTGAGTAAAGTAATAGTAATAAGAACTGTGTCGTGTAACTTCATTCAAAAATGAAATTATATTTAAGTAATTTTGGAATAAAATAAAAAAATGGGATTTGAAAAGAACTTCAATTTTGATCATTTCTTTTCTTTTTCAATAAAAAGGATCTAATCCATTTTGGGGCGAACGACCTGATATTACCTTTTACTTATTTTTTTTTTTAACTCATTGGATTCAGTACATTAATAGGTTGCTTAATTGCCCATAATATCTCGAATGAGA